CCATTAAGTGATCTATATGAATCATTAATCTTCCTTTCTTGGAGTTTCCACATTATTCATATGATTCTTTATTTAAAAAAAAAAAATAATAATCTAAGTGCAATAATCGCGCCAAGTGCTATTTTGACCCAAGGGTTTGCTACTTCGGGTCTCTTAACGGAAATGCATCAATCCGCAATATTAGTACCCGCCCTCCAATCTCAGTGGTTAATGATGCATGTAAGTATGATGGTCTTGGGTTATGCAGCTCTTTTATGCGGATCATTATTATCAATAGCACTTTTAATCATTACATTTCAAAAAGATATAAAAAAAGATACAATAAGGATTTTTGATAAAAGAAAACTTTTATTAAACGAGTCATTTTTCTTCGGTGAGATTCAATACATGAATGAAAAAGGCAATATTTTACAAAGCGCTTCTCCCCCTCCCCTTTCGGTTCGAAATTATTACAGGTCTCGGTTGATTGAACAACTGGATCATTGGGGTTATTGTGTTATTAGTCTAGGATTTATCTTTTTAACCATAGGTATTCTTTCAGGAGCAGTATGGGCCAATGAGGCATGGGGATCATATTGGAATTGGGACCCAAAGGAAACTTGGGCATTTATTACTTGGACCATATTTGCAATTTATTTACATATTCGAACAAATAAAAATTTGCAGAGTACCGATTCTGCAATTGTGGCTTTTATAGGTTTTCTTATAATTTGGATATGTTATTTTGGGGTCAACCTATTAGGAATAGGGCTACATAGTTATGGTTCATTTACATTAACACTTAATTAAATTGAAGAAAGGGCCTTACGCATCGAAACATAGGACAAGGCATAAGCAAGTTTCTTATAACCAGGCGAGAACCTTTTAAAGAAAGTTTTAAATAGTTCTCGCAAACGTCAAACATGACTTCACTGATTCTAATTTCAATTCAGTCTTTCTTCTTTTTGACTTTATTTATGTAAAGAAGAGGAAAGACTTCTTTTTTCATTTTTTTTTTCATTTAATGAAATGAAAGGAAAACTATCTAGAAAAAAAATTGTATAGAATAGCTTCCATCTTCTCCACTGATAGTGAGAGAACGAAATCTGGGTAAATGCCAATACCTATTATTGGTAGAAAGATAGAAGTCGAAACAAATAACTCGCACGGTCCGGAATCAAAAAAATAAGAGTTTGGAATATTAAATACCTTATATCCATAGAACATTTGACGTGACATAGATAATCAATAAATAGGAGTTAATATCATTCCAATTGCCATTCCCAAAATAATAAATATTTTGGCTAGTAAAAGATATTTTTGGCTGGTAATTATTCCACAAAATACTATTTATTCTGCAATGAAACCACTCATGCCCGGTAACGCAAGAGATGCCAGTGAAAAGCTACTGAAAAGTGTGAATATTTTTGGCATTGGAATAGTTATTCCGCCCATTTCGTCGAGATAAACAAGACGTATTCTATCGTAACTAGTTCCCGCTAAGAAAAAAAGTGCAGCACCAAAAAAGCCATGAGAGATTATTTGTAAAATGGCTCCATTAAGTCCCGTATCTGTTATAGAACTAATTCCTATAATTATGAAACCCATGTGAGATACAGAGGAATGGGCTATTCTTTTTTTTTTTTTATTACGTTGTCCGAGAGATGTTGAAGCTGCATAGATTATTTGTATGGTGCCCATTATTATTAACCAAGGAGAAAATCGAAAATGAGCATGGGGTTGGGGTTCCATATTGATACGAACCAATCCATATGCTCCCATTTTAAATAAGATTCCCGCTAGAAGCATACAAGTACTGTAATGTGCTTCTCCATGGGTATCTGGTAACCATGTATGTAAAGGAATAATCGGTAATTTTACAGCAAAAGCAATAAAAAATCCAATATAGAATATTATTTCTAATGCCAGAGGATACGATTGATTAACTAATGTTTCAAAATTGAATGTTGGTTCATTGGAACCATATAAACCAACACCCAGAGCTCCCATTAATAGAAAAATGGAACCCCCTGCAGTATACAAAATAAACTAAGTAGCTGAGTAGAGACGTTTCTTTCCTCCCCACATAGATAAAAGTAGATAAACAGGAATTAATTCTAATTCCCACATTATGAAAAAAAGTAAAAGGTCTCGGGACGAAAACGATCCTATTTGACCACTGTACATTGCTAACATAAGGAAATAGAATAATCGAGAATCTCGAGTAACCGGCCAAGCCGCTAAAGTAGCTAAAGTGGTGATGAATCCCGTCAGTCAAAAGGGTCCTATCGAAAGTCCATCTATTCCTAATCTCCAGTGAAAATCCAAAAAAAGGATCCATTTATAATCTTCTGCCAGTTGGATTAATGGATCGTCCGGCTGGAAATGATAACAGAATGCGTAGGTTGTTAGAAGTAGCTCTAGCATTGAAATACATATAGTATACCACCGGATAACCTTATTTCCTCTATGAGGAAGAAAGAAAATAAAAGAACCTGCAAATATGGGCAAAACTACAATTGTAGTTAACCAAGGAAAATAATTCATGGTAAAGACAAGATACACTTTAGCCAAAAAAAACTAAACCCGTACCCGGAATTTATTTAGTTAGGGTACGGTACAGGTTTTTGTCGGTAAAAAAAATCTAAATAGAATAGAATGGATTCAAGTGGACTTTTCTGAAACGTATCAATAAGCTAGGCCCATACTGCGGGTTGTTTCAGGCCCTAAATAAACTCGAACACTTAAAAAATCGGTTGGACAGGCAGATTCACATCTCTTACAACCAACACAGTCCTCTGTTCTTGGAGCAGAAGCTATTTGTTTAGCCTTACATCCATCCCAAGGTACCATTTCTAATACATCTGTGGGACAAGCTCGTACACATTGAGTACACCCTATACATGTATCATAAATCTTTACTGAATGTGACATTGAATCTATAATTTTTTTTAACTTCATAAATTTTCGATCTAGTTCTAGTAAAGTAAATGAACCACATATTCAAATACCAGATGAATCAATGATTTACCAGAATTTTTGAATTAATCTACTTCTGGATTGGATCGGCTTATTAGAAAATAAATAAAAAGAGGAGGCCCAAAATACTTTGATTTATTCCATTTTGGAAAGTATGATTATACCTTAAGGTGCCATACTTAGTAATCTAATTTGAATTGATGACTATTCAAATTAACATGTTTTTATTTGAGCTTTCGAAATTTTCAATTGACTGGTTAATTCTTTATAACGTACTTTATCTTTTTTAAACAAATAAGCCAGTAGTCGTTGCCGTTTTCCTAGAATTTTTCGTATACCTCTCTGAGATGAATAGTCTTTTTTGTGCAATTTCAAATGTGAAGTAAGTCTTTTTATATTATTGCTAAAACGGAATACTTGAAATTCAACGGACCCCCTGTTTTCTTCTTTTTCTTTATGCGAAATAACAGATATGAATGATTTTTTTTTCATAAAATTGAAACCTTCCTTTTTTTTTACCAAATATGGAATTTTGCCAATCAGTAATAATAATGCCAGCTATTTTTCTCTTGTACACATAATAATCCGAATTCACTTATTCACTCATTTTCATAAAATGAATGAATAAAGCAAATTCGGTTGATTCTTTTCTAGATCTAATTGATACGTTATCGAATTAGTATCATGTATCGAAATTGGATGTAAGACAAGGCGTGTGCGCATCTATTTATCTACTAGATGATAAGGAATATCTAAGATAAATCTATCATAAATGAGTTTTTAATCGTGGATACATATGTATTCTTTATATACTAAAACGACTACCTTTTTAATCGTGGATACATGCGTATTCTTAATATACTAAAACGACTACCGTTATTAGTATCGAACCAATAACGATTCATACAAGCTAAATCTTCTAATCGATAATTGGGCCAAAGAAAGAATTTGATAAGTTTCTTTTTATCTCGATCAAGATCTTTGCTTTTATCAAAAAATTGACTACCTTTATTTACCCTATTCCCATTGCAATATACTGGGCTTTTATCCACACCTTTATTATTCCTTGAGTTGAAACAAATAAGAATTCTCAATTCTCGACGACGTCTAGGCGATAAAATATTTTCAGGAATAAGCAAATCATAATTGTTTTTGTCTCTGGATCTTTTTTGATTATTGTGGCGTTTTTTACTCTTATGAACCCATGAAATACCTATGGTTTGATACATAATAAATTGCACATTAATCTTAGACAGGCGAATTGGTTCAATAAAAATTATTCCCTCTTCTAGCAATGTATTCATAGGTGAAACGCCACTCTCCACCATTATATCTAGATTTAAATCTCCCCTTTTCAGAAAGGTTATAGCAAAGCTTTTTCGTTTTTTGTGTTCTTTCAAATGAAGCATAAGAACACCTAGGTCGATATTGCTTAACACGTCCGGATCCTCAACAAACCTATTCCAGACCGTTTGATAACTAAAATACTTTCGCTCCGCGAAATGAAAGTCTTCGTGTATACTAATGTTTTCTTTTTTGTCAAAGTGCTCTTGGACAAATGATCTAAAAGTCATTTTATGACCCACGTTGTTTTTTTTATATAAAGTTACAGGATCAATAGGATCCTCCTCGTTTTTATTTTCATTGACACTAGCCTTCTCGTTTTTCTTTCTATTGACACTAGCCTTCTCGTTTTTCTTTCTATTGACACTAGCCTTCTCGTTTTTCTTTTCATTGACACTAGCCTTCTCGTTTTTCTTTCTATTGACAATAGCCCCCTCGTTTTTATTTTCATCGACACTAGCCTCCTCGTTTTTATTTTCATCGACACTAAAATTTTCAAACTCGGAAAAAAGAAAATTTATTGGTATAGTCCAGGGCTTTTTTTTATATACATTATAAAGTAAGACAAATTCTGGGAAGAACCAAGATTCTATCGATACAGGACGACTTAGTATTTCTTCATTCATTCCCATCCAATCAAAAAGTTTTTTCTTTTGATGTGATCGGTTAAGTTTTTGATAAATTTTGTGACAAAAAATATCATTCTTATCATCAAAACATTCTGTCTTTTCTTTCTCATCAATTTCTTTTTCTTTCTCATCAATTTCTTTTTTTTTCTCATCAATAATGCTTTCAGCATAAATATCAAATTCATAAGCAGGTTGATAATTCTTAGGTTCAATCTTAGTATACGTATTATGGATCCAGGCTCCAATACGAGCTTTCTCTCTAAGATAATCAAAATGGATAATTTTCCAATCAAAATATTTTCTATCCGGATTTTTCTCTATATCCGTAATATTTAAATAATAAGTGATAGGGATACTCCACCACATATCAATTAAATTGCCTTTATGTATGTTGTAATTATTAGTATAAGAAAATTCTTTATTTTTATTTCCTTGGAATGGTATCCTATAACTATATGAATCCTTCGTATCCTCATGAAAAAGAAATTTATATGATAAAACCTCATATTTATGGTTTTTTATTAAATTTTCCTTTTCATTCTGAAATAACAATAAAGGGGCTTTTGCATTTTGGTAATTGGAATTTATTAATTGTTCTTTTTCATATGAATTCCATTTTTTTTTATTTTTTTTTTCACCCCGAAAATATTTATTGATTTTATTTCGCCATTTTTGTCGTCCTAAATGAGACCATTCTCTCTGAGATAAACCGTATTGATAATTACTTTTTAACCAGTTTTTCCATGGATTCATTCCAGAATTTGGAAGTTTCTTAGTCCTTAGTTCGGAATGAATTATTCCTTGTGCTCCAAAATAATCTTTTATTTCATTCTTAAGAAATAAAGATGTTCCGTAATATTGAAAGACGGATCTTAACTTATATAAGTTAATTAGTTGGGCTTGTGATAATTTGTAAAATACGTAGGCTTGTGACAAAAAAGATAAATCAGAATGACTTCTCAATTTATTCTTAATCTTACGACTAAGCAAACTACTAAACAAAAAATGTGATTTTTTTATAGTCGAAATAAACTGAATTGGATTTTTATTTGTTTCATTATTGTAATTTGATTTATCCAAATTTTTTTTTGTTGATTCAAGAAAAAGAAAAAATTTTTGTGTATAAATTCTGGAAATATTTAAAATATCTAGAAATAGATCTACATATATCTTTTCCATAAAAAAACCTGATTTACTGATTAATCGAGCAGTTCTTCTTTTTAATATTTGAACAATATTTTGGAGTGATTCTAATCTTTTAACACCATAATGTGTGTTGTTAGGGCTAATATTTACAATTTTTGAAATTTGATCCATTTGATTTCTGATTGTACTTCTTCTATTAGCCAGATCTTTCATTCTTTTTTGTGTCAATGAATAATTTGTCAAATTCATGAATTGGGCTTCAATGGATGATTCATGAATCATCTGATTATTAATTATAGAATCGTTTTCTTTTATTATTTCACTTGATTTGTCTCTTAATTCAAATTCTAAATTTGGATTTACGTTTGAAAGGTTTTTTGATAATCTTTTTTTCAATATTTTTTTCAATATTTTTTTCAATATTTTTTTCAATAATATTTTCAATAGACGCTTTTGAATAACAAAAATCCATTTGTGGTTCTTTCGAAATTTTTTAAATTCTTTGTAGAGTTCTTTTTTAATAGGTTGAAAAAAGGAAGAAAGTTTTAGGGGTTCGGGCTCTCCATAAGGAGTTTGTGTTGTCAGTCCCCAAGCTGTTAAATAAACAGAATCATTTTGATCTCCATCAGAGGTGTGCCAAGGTTTTAGGCGGAAAGGATATACTACCTTTATCTGGATACCCTCATCTTTCCAGGTTTCAGGAAATTTTTTTTTTGAGGATTCAACACTTTTTGAGAATGGAATACCGTTATAGGTACATATAAAATGTACTTCTTTCTTCAACTCTTGGAAATCTTCCTGCAACTCAGGACGTTGCAATAATAATATACGGCCAATATTTTTCGCTATTATCAATAAAGGTAATATAATTTGCTTTCTAATAAAAGACTGGGCGACTAGGAAGAAAGTCCTTATTATTTGACCGCATACAAATAACTGCCACTTTAATTCATTCTCTCTTATTTGTAAGTCTATGTCCTTTATTCGGCCCTCTTTTCCGCCGTCTATTTCGTCCTCTTGTTCTCCTGATTCTTCTTTAGGAATAAAAAATAAATCTTCCAAAGAAGGGTAATAAGCCGAAAGTTCAAATTCTGAGATTTTTCTCATATACTTTAGAAAAATTCCTTTAATATAATACCAACAGTGAACCAAACGATTAAACATCGAATCTGTTCTGTTCAAAAAAAATATGGAATGTGCATATGATTGCCAGACTAACCAAGAAGCCCTCGCTTTACGTTTTTGAGAACGCATGGAACCTTTAATTAAAGGTAGCAATTGTGATCCTGGTATATAACGTTTATAAACTATTAGGCGGCTTGGTTTTTTTTCTGTTTTTTTAGTCTTAAAAAGAATTATACGTCTGGCTGGTAGTTCGCGAATATCATCCAAATGTTCCACGCCGTCCTCTGCTTCTTTATGTAGTATTTCTAATTCATCGACTAGTTTGTATGGCCAGCGAGGAACTTTTTTTCCGATTTCTTTTCTTGCAATAGCTTTTTTATGTTTTTCTGGAATCGTTTGAGTCAAGGAATCTCTTAGAAAACACATGAAATACACAAAATGTGCTCCTCGGGATTCTGCCCCTATTTTATGTATAGATTCAATAAAATTATAGTCCTTACTAAGGAGAATTTGAATTCTATTTATCCAAATTGCATCTTCTAGCTGACCCATTTTTTTTCGGAATAAGAGAATTCCCCATTTATTTTTAAAGATCTCTCCCCATTTAGTTTTGGGTATAAAACGAAATTCATCTGGTCCTGGTATTTTCCCTTCATTTATAATTATCATGGAGGGTATCCGATACCTTGATCCGATTTCCGTTTCTCTCAAAATTTTGAAATAGGGTGAGAATCTTTTTATTAGTCCACGATAGGATCCATTTATGAAAGGATCGTATCTCTCTGGTAAATATTCTTTTTTGGCTTCTAGAAATAGGTTTGATTGTCCATCATTGTTTTTTTTATCTAGGTTTGATTGTCCATCATTGTTTTTTTTATCTAGGTTTGATTGTCCATCATTGTTTTTTTTATCATTGCATAATCGAATTTTTTTTTCTAATACATTTGTTTTAAGTCCTTTTTTGTCTAAAACTGCAATTCTATTAGAAAATTCATTACTTAAGCTTTTCTTTTTTTGTTCATTGGTATAAATCCAATCATTGTACAGTTTATCATAGTTTTGTGTTGCAGAAACAGAAATCTTTCTTTGTATCATTTCCCGGAAAATGGCTAAACTAGGTGGATATGAAAAAGAAATTCGTTCTTTTCCATCATTTTTACATGTAGAAAAATAAAATTGTGACATTTCATTTCTTACCGCATTTTCTAATCGCTTGTTTTTTATATATCGCATTGGACGATTCCAACGGTTATAGTCGAAAAGAATAGAAATAATAAGGGGTTTTTCAACCCATAAGGAGATTTTACTGTCTTCTTTAAGTATTTCTAACTTCGAAATATCTTGATTCCCAGAAAAAGAAGTTGGGATATTTTTATAGTATGCTTCTTTCAAAAGTTTAAAAAGGGAGGGAGAAGGATCTTTTGCGGTGAATCCCTCTTCGGAAGTCTTTTCTCGTTCAAAATGTTTTTCTTCTGGTATTTTACGAGTCAAAAAAGGTGACGGCGTTCTGCCGAAAGTGCAGAGACAGATAAAAAAAACGAGAATACTACTGAATCGATTCATATATTTTCGAAAATCGAAGATAAAATCCTGATAAAATCGAAACACATAGAAAAGGTACTTGTTAGATAGAATGTACATATTCGCTCTAACGAAATAATTTTTATCTATCCAGACTAATACGAATTTAACCCATTTCATGAATAAAATGTGACCAATTAACCAACCAACAAAACTACTTGTTACAAATAACATTTTGTTGTTGTATCGAAACATATAAATGGTGACTAATCTGGCTAACATTGAACTTGGGAAAAAGAAATGGTTCAATAATTGATAAATGAGATTAATCAGGTATATACATTGAATGCTGGGATTACGCATTGAATTTTTCCTAGTAGATGGATGTTTACGTTTACCATTAAAGTCTTCGGAATTGTACCAGTAGAAAAGAAGGACTAAATAGGATAGAACTAGGAAAGTTATTGTATGAGGTCTACCCAATGCTAGATGCAGAGGCGTATAATAGATCGATATGAACATCACGAGCTGTCCCATAATTAAACCAGTTGCTGCTGCTACCTCCTTATCGATTGCTTTTTCTCCTTCTTCTATAACTTTAATATGAGCTTGGAAAAGTAGGCAATAAGAGGGCCCTATGGAAAATGTGGTCAGAAATCCATAATAGAGTCCGACCACAACGACCGAATTCATTATCCTCATGGATAAGGATGCTAGATTACCTAGTGAAAAAGATTTCAAAATCATGACAAACAAACCTCCTTTTGTTTTGTATTGTAATTTTGTTAGAAAATTTAAGTGATATTATTTACTATATGATTTTTTTAGATTATTTTAGTTATATTTATTTACTATATGACCGATCAATAGAAAGACTCCAACACTCCACCTTTGTGGTATATTCCATACATCACACTAGATAGATATCATATTCATGGAATACGAATCACTCTCAAGATGCCTTGGTGGTGAAATGGTAGACACGCGAGACTCAAAATCTCGTGCTAAAGAGCGTGGAGGTTCGAGTCCTCTTCAAGGCATAATATTGAGAATGCTCATTGAATGAGCAATTGCAAGATCTCGGATCGATCGATATTGATATATCAATATCGATCCGAGATCTTGGTATTTTATTTAGTTATTCAGTCAAACCAATGATTCGTTATTGGAGCAGATAGCAACAACCATTTCATCAGACATGCGTATTTTTTATTTTCCAATTTTAATTTCATCCGGGAAAATCCATCCTTTTCTCAACAATGTCTTTGTCATTTGATCCAATAGTGTTCCGTTAGATAGGAACAGATTTAATAAATACTGATAACTCTCGGATAGAATAATATAACGGAAACGTTCATTCGATTTAAATAATGAACTATTGGTTCTAAGCCATCTCTGGCGATTAATCAACAATTCAAAGTGCTTGTCTTTCTCTTTCTGATTATGGATAAACCAGCATACCTTGAGATATTTAGAAGGATCCTTTTTGGAAATTAAAAGCTCTATCTCTTCATCTGCAAAGAATTCTCGATTTGAAAACACAGAGACAGGGAGTTCATCCTCATCTTGGAATACGAAAAATATTGGATCTGCAGGGTCCCAAATGAATCGGGTTAGTGCAAAAAAGCCCTGTTCGTTGAAAGATCTAGCTCGTGCCGGGTACGGCACGGTTCCACTCTGCAAGAACTCCGACTCTTCAAGCTCATCCTCATCAAAATCATAAATGATCGGCTTGTCCCGAAATGACCTGGCCCAATAGGGAAATCCCAATTCAGTGGTCCTTACCATCGAATCAAATAGAAAGCACGGGGGGTTCCATATTCTAGGAGCCCAAACTATGTGATCGACTAAATCCTGCGCGCTCTGTTCCGACTGTAAGTCTTCTTCAGATTCTGGCAATCTCGATCTAAATTCGTTGTTTATTTCCGATCCAAAATCGTACACTTCCGATTTAAATCCTTCGTCCCATCCCGATTCATATTTTCCATAGAGAGATCTACGATCAAGGATAGAACAAGATCCATTTTTCATCATATCTAAGGGATTCCTTAGTTTGGGCAAAATAAGCAATGGCACTGGATCATTCTCTTTTTCTGTCCGTAACAATCCCACCAGAGCGTCTTCTACTTCTAATAGGCCCTGAACTAGAGCAGAATCATTATAAACGAGTCCACAAGAAGCGATCCCATTTTTTTCATCGGGTCCGGGTGGAGACCAAAGATCTTGAGCGACCGATCCGGCAGAACAACTCAAAAGATAAAGAAGTATCGTTAATTTCTTCATGCTCGTTCCAAGTTCGAAGTACCATTTGTACAAATAAGAATCCACTGCGTCACATGATTCCTTCTTCATATAGATAGATATCGGATCTATAAGGCAATGACTTAGAAGTACATTTTGTGCAAGAGCCCTTCCTATCTGATAGAAAAGGATCCCATGATCCGCAATCGGTATTTTATCGAATCGGAAACCCCAAGTTTGTCTATGAAGAGCGAATCTAATTGTATTCGTATCTATAATTGATTTCTTCCCTGTAATACTAATCGATAGGGCCTCATTGGTAAGTGCTACAAGATCTCGTACATTGGAACTCAGGGTTATGGACCCGAATCCATTAGTCTGGAACATTTTCTTTTCCAAGTGAAATCCCCTAGTAGAAGACAGAGTGAAAAGGTGCTTTCGTCGTTGTGGAATAAGAAGCCTTCGTATCTTCATGCATGTATTTAATCTATTCAGAGCTATTAGAGAGGGATCCACTTTTTGAGGAATATTAGTCGAAGCAATAACAAGATTAGTGGAAGATCTTTCACAATTCATGGAGATATACTTCACTAATAGACAGTGGGATAAGTAATTCGACTTATTCATATGCAGATCATGAATGTCTGGAATCCATATTATGCAAGGAGACATTATTTTTACTAATTCGAATTGAAATAAGATATAAAATGGCTCTGTTCTCTTTTCCATCTCGAATAGAGTATGATCCGCATCCTGATCCACAGCTATATACCTCAGCTCCTTTTCAACGTCAACATCGCTATCGTAACTATAATCAAGCTCGTCGTCACTCTCCCTAGGCCTGGGACTATTCTCAATATCATCCATCTCGTCATCAACATCATAGTCAAAAATAATTTTAGTCTCCTTTGTTCTCAGGAACTTCCTCAGAAATACCGTAATAAAAGGAAAATAGGAGTTTGTCGCTAGGTATTTGACCAAATAGGATCGTCCAATTCCTATAGAACCCATCACTAAAATACCTCTCGAGGGGGAAGGGGATAGGTCTAAGCGGAGCGAAAAGGGTTTTCCATGAGATGGGAAATGAAAACTATTAGCCCCACACGAAGTTTGTGAATAAGTGATTGTCTGATAATGAGCAAGGAATACCCGTCTTTCTGCTAAACAAGATGTATTGAACTCATAATTCATTAGATACTTTTGATGAATGTCAACTAAGTGTCGTAAGTAAATTGCTCCCGGTTGTTCAAACATTTGATAACCAGACTCATTCTTTGAAAAATGATCACTATGCGTCAGACTCAATAGAATTTGATCAATCCTTTTTTCTGGCGTTAAAGCGGAGAACTGAGCCAAGAATTCTCTTTCTTCATCATAAACCGCATGAGTGCTCCCGACCCAGGATTCTATTTTATCATCAGACCAATCAGCCTTCAACATTTTATTTGCATATCCTCTGCTTCTTATAAATGAATAGATCTCTTTACTTTTATGACTTAGATGTCTCGTATTTCTCGAAAAAGTGATTCGATTGAT